ACGATTTTTGAAATCGACGGATTTTCCTCTTACTATAAATTTCATTGTTGCCGGTATTGACATGTAGAATGGGACTCTATCTTTATTCTCGTCCGACAGTTCTTCAAAAGATCTATCAGATTATGGAGTGAATGGTTTGATCAATGGATATTCGATTCTTTCTTCAATATGGAATCGATTCATACCAATTCTTCTGTATTATGTATACAGGTTTATCCTTCATCTTTTCTGAAGTTTCGATAGAAGGATTCCTCTACCAATGTAAGACAATCAACTCCATTCGTTAGAACAACTTTCATCGAGTCTCTGCACCTATCCTTTTTTATTTTCGCTTTCTGAACCTTTGTTTGTTTTCGGAAAACGTGATTTGGCTCAGGATTACCCATTTTTATTAATTCCAGGGTTTCTCTGAATTTGAAAGTTATCACTTAGTAAGTTTCCATACCAAGGCTCAATTCAATTAAGTCCGTAGCGTCTACCGATTTCGCCATATCCCCCTTTTTGAGATGAAAATCTCATTGTGATCTCGTTCCCTTTTTTCTTTCATTTATAGCGGAACAGTTGAATTCATTAGATAGATGGCGATTCCTGTCTCGAAAAAGTGTTTTCTCCTCTTTGTCTTTGATTTCTTGTCTATCTTCTTTCATATTCTATATCTATAGGAGGCTCATATTTGGTCCAATCAAAAAATATTTTATCATCTCTGTATCCGCAATTCAATATAGGTGGATACATACCCTAAACATATGTCTCTCTTCCACTCCTTTCCTCAAAAAATTTCAAATACTTGAACGGTCGATTCTTTTTTTTTTTTTATTTTTTAATAATATAATAAAAAATATTAAAAAAAATATTTAATTGTGATAAAAAATTTGAAATTATATATCGCTACATTAATAGTTATGTTCTATAATATAATATTTAACAGTTATTTGAAATTCTATATTCTATTCTTTAATCTTTAAATTATTAATTAATATTTTCATAATCATAATAGCGAATATGAATAGCCAAGAATTTAAATAGTTAATAGCAAAATTCTGAGAGTGAATTCTTATGTATGTCGAATTTATTTTATGTGAGCCTGCTTAGCTCAGAGGTTAGAGCATCGCATTTGTAATGCGATGGTCATCGGTTCGATTCCGATAGTCGGCTTTTCTCTATTTATTTTATTCGATGTTTTACATGATTGATAATGCATTTTTGAAATCAAAGAATATTGAAAAAAAAAAAAAGTGTCTTCCTCTTTTCGCAAAAGCCTTTCTTTTTTATGTTATAGGAATTTCCAACTATCTCATAAAAAGAATCCTTTTATTTTTCTATATATAGAATATAAAGATAAAGAAAAGGATATTTATCCAACTCATCCATCTCATTATTCTTTAATAGAATAATACTTCAGTAAATTTGGCTTTATTTAGAATTTAGTTCATTTTTAGTTTAGATTTATTCTGTAGAATGAAATTTCATCAATAAGAATTAATAATAATAATTAAATATAAATAAGAAGAAGGAGTCTTTATGTCGCGTTACCGAGGTCCTCGTTTCAAAAAAATACGTCGCCTGGGGGCTTTACCAGGGCTAACTAATAAAAGGCCCAGAGCTGGAAGTGATCTTAGAAACCAATCGCGTTCCGGGAAAAAATCCCAATATCGTATTCGCCTAGAAGAAAAACAAAAATTGCGTTTTCATTATGGTCTTACAGAACGACAATTACTTAAATACGTTCGTATCGCCGGAAAGGCAAAGGGGTCAACAGGTCAGGTTTTACTACAATTGCTTGAAATGCGCCTGGATAACATCCTTTTTCGGTTGGGTATGGCTCCGACTATTCCGGGAGCTCGCCAATTAGTTAACCATAGACATATTTTAGTCAATGGTCGTATAGTAGATATACCAAGTTATCGCTGCAAACCCCGAGATACTATTGCGGCGAGGGATGAACAAAAATCTAAAGCTCTAATTCAAAATTCTCTCGATTCATCCCCTAATGAGGAATTGCCAAACCATTTGACTCTTCAAGCATTCCAATATAAAGGATTAGTCAATCAAATAATAGATAGTAAGTGGGTTGGTTTGAAAATAAATGAATTGTTAGTTGTAGAATATTATTCTCGTCAGACTTAAAAAAAAAGACTAAACTAATAATAATAAGGGTTCGACCCCATTTTGCTGCCTTTCGGCGAAGTAAATTAACCAAAGGTTAAGATAAATAAGGATTTGATCCGGATTTTTCTTACGTTTAGGTGCCATAGACCGAGAGGGATATTTTCATTCATTCCTTGTCTACTCTTTTCTTTAACAGTCTTTTCCCTACCACAGCCATTAGGAATAGAGAATCCATATCAAAGAAAGGTCTAACTGTTGGAATAGTCGTATCCATTGCTATTTGATCTATTGTGATTAGTAAGATCGGTAAATTAGGTGAAGGTAAGGAGAGAGAGGGATTCGAACCCTCGGTAAGCAAAAGCCTACATAGCAGTTCCAATGCTACGCCTTC